GAATCACTCGATTTACCCTTTTTGGATGACTCACAATTATATAGAAATATAATATATTTCTATCAATCAGATATCATGCAAACCCTTTCTATACTAATAGAAGAGAACCTTACTCCATTTAATCTAATAAATATTTAATCTAATAAAAGTGAAATTTTTTTTTATAAGTTCGTTGAAATTGAAGAAGTTCTATATTGCTCAATAAATTGACCTCTATTTATTTGTCCACTACCACTATGTTACGTAAGAAATCTAAAAAAAAAAAAAGGGTTATGATAAAATAAACCTATATATAAAAAAAAAAAAAAAAAATGAAAACTACAAATATCCATTTTTTACGAATGGGATCGAGAATCTTTATTAATTCGACACAAGAAAGGGTTGGGTAAAATTCCGTTTCTTGTGTCAAGGACTAGGAGACGAACAATCTCCCCTAAAATCCTTTGTTCCTCTCATTTATACTTTGGTTTCTATTCTCCGCTTATTTATCTTTTGTTTTGATTCTAGTCAAATATAAAACTATTGATTCATTCTATATCATACCGTTTCAATTTGGATTGAAAAAACAAATAAATAAAGAAGAGTTAAGTAAAACAGTCAGTCGCCTTCACAATATACTATGACCAGGAATGCGGTATTAAGTAATTCCCGAAATCCGGTAGAATAAAGAATATAAATAAGCAAAATTTTTTTGATCATACATAATTCCCAACAAAAATTTGTTTATTTTTAGAGCTTGATGTTGATAAATCCGCAGATCTAGAAATTCATTTCGGACAATTGAACCTTCTCAAACTGTTTCTTTTTAAGAACCAAAAAGATTTGTGCCAAAATAACAGATGCCAAGAAGAGCAAAAGACCTTGGACACGTAATGGATCTTGAAGTACTATTTCCGCATCTCCCTGACCAAATCCACCCACATTAGGATTACTCGTTAATGGTTGATCAAGTTTGATGGATTCGCCCTCTGAAACAAGAAGTTCCGGTCCTGGAGGGATAATATCAACCACTTGACGTCCATCCGATGCATCCGCTATGGTTATTTCGTACCCCCCTTTTTCTTTTCGTATTATTTTGCTTACTATACCTGCTGCTGTAGCATTATAAACATTATTGTTACTCTTGCTCCCGTCGGGATAAATCTGACCCCTTCCCCTGTTCCCGCCTACATATATGGGATATTTTAAGAAGTGCACATCTTTCTTAGTAGCGGGGTCCGGGGAAAGAATAGGAAAGGTGATTTCACTATATTTCTGACCAGGAACCGGACCTATCACAAGAATATTTTTTTTAGTGGGACGATAGCTCTGAAAAGACAGATTTCCTATCTTTTCTTTAATCTCGGGCGAAATACGATCGGGAGGGGCTAATTCAAACCCCTCGGGTAAAATAAGAACAGCCCCGACATTCAAAGCTCCTTTTTTACCATTAGCAAGAACTTGTTTCAGTTGCAGATCATAAGGAATTCGAACAACTGCTTCAAATACAGTATCAGGAAGTACCGCTTGTGGAACCTCGATATCCACGGGTTTATTAGCTAAATGGCAATTGGCACATACAATACGGCCAGTCGCTTCTCGTGGATTTTCATAACCCTGCTGTGCAAAAATGGGATATGCATTTGAAAGGGGTGCCTGGGTTAGTATATATATCATGAGCGATACGGAAATGGATCGAGTAATCTCTTTCTTTATCCAAGAAAAGGTATTTTTAGTTTGCATGGTCCAATCATTGATCCCGAAAATTTCTACAATAAAATTAGGTAGGTCGCTAGTATAGTTCCCTATCTATAATTTTGCTATTTACTTAAATATTAAATATAAATAATTTTACTGGAATATTGGAGGAATCCCTTGGATGGGTAGTAAGTACAATTTTGAATGTTTTGCTTATGTACAAAGTAACAAATATTATAATTGGATCGTTCGATCACTTTTCAGTCATTCATTGAATGATAAATCACTACAAGTGAAGGAGATACACGATTTAAATAACGAAAGATCCAATATTTAAAAATTGTATCTAAAATGACTGGAAAAGTAGAAACAAGACCGGATATAATTTGATCATTATGAGCAAATCCAAAATCTTTGTAGACAGAGCCAATCATTAATTCCCAACCGTGGGGCGAATGGAATCCTATACATAAATCAGTTAATAAAAGAATAGAAAAAGCTTTTATTGTGTCGCTTAAGTTGTATAGGAATTCTTGAAACCAAGAGTTAAGAATAACAAGTTCTTCATTACCTAGAATAGAATAACCACTTAGAATACCGAAACAGATTATATTTGTCGAGAAGTGTAAAATTGTATGGATGCGATCCTCGTTGTGCATCTTGATCAATTGGATCGTTTCTTTGTAGATTTCGATGCGAGGCTTTTGTAAATGTGTTTCCGGGTATTCCTTTATCATTTCGTCCAAACGTAAGAGTTCCTCTAAGTCTATGAATTCTTTTAGAATACTCTTTTCTTGAATATCATTCAAAAAAATTTCGGATTGCCTAGTATTCCACCAATTAGTAAACCAAGATTCCAGACTTTTATTAAATGAGAGAGAGATCCACCAAGGCAAAAATACTATAGATGCAAGATATAGAAGGGAAATTAATACTTTCTTTTTTGCCATTTTTTCGTCTGTGAATTTTAAAATTTTTAATGAACGCACCTCATTCGTCGACTCTATATGATACTAATATTTCTATCAAGCATAAGTTCTATTACAAGTCATCGATGTATTTCCGGATTTTTTTGTGATTCAGTACAGCGGTTAGTCCTTGAATTTAGAAAGAATATAGAATAAGAAAGAGCCCTCTTCAAATTAATAGTAGTCGGATTTCGAGACGAAAGAACTCCCGTTCTATCAAAATATCAAATATTTAGTATTTAGAAAAAAAAAATTCTTTACTTTATGATGAAATGTTTTGTTTTGATATATGATGAATCTATCATTTAGATTTGTTACTGAATTGAGTTAAGTGGATTTACATACGCCTAAAAAAAATTGTGGACATAAACAATTTCGTTTTAGAATTGTTTCATATACGTTTGCTTTGGCTCGAGTAAGCGTTCTGAAGAAACTTCAGTTAAGTTATGCTATAGAAAAAAAGATGATTCTTGAGTTTTTTATCTCTTGCAAAGTATTCATTCTTCAGTTCCTTTTTTCAAAATACTTCAATTGGTACACGCAAGAAATAGGCCAATTCAGCAGCTTTTTGCTCAATCTCTCGTGGAGTAAAATTCTCATCAGTACGAGTCAAGGGAATGGCTCCTTGTCCTTTTATTTCCATATAAAGGACACGACGAGCATAAATACCCTCTTTAATTTCTATTCTGATGGACTGAATGTCTTTCATAAGGAATCGGAGGAATATGCGACGATTTTTTCCAGGAAATCCCCAACGAAAAATACACACTATGCCCTCTTTTATATCGAATCGATCATAACCACTACCTACATTCCACAAAATTGTGCACCACAAATAGGAGCTAATAAAAAGACCTGCGATCCCATAGAAAGACATCACGATACCTTGTGGAAAAAAAATTATTTGCTGAGAAGGAAATAAAGATATAAAATTCCTACCAAAATAACTGGACGTTCCAACCAATAAAAACCCTAATGAACCTAAAAAAAGAATAAAGGCCCAACAGAAATTACTTGTTTTTCGAGACCCCGCTATAAGTTCTACCCATATACGTTCTGATCGCCAACTCATACTCTAACTAGACCTAGTTGCATTTTATTGGAATTGGGAGAATAACAAAAATAATTTTTTTTTACTTTTTTTTGTTTCCGAAGTAACTCTCATCAACCAGCACTATTATGATGTGAACCTTTAGGGATAATTCATCGAATTTCTTAGATCCAAACTAAAATAATAACATCCCTTTCATATGATTTCCTAATACATATAGATATATTGACTTTACATTTCAGAAATTCTCCCCGATCCCGATCTATTTGAAAATAGTTATAATTCATTTATCATGTTTACACATACATAAGAGCTTATGCTCGAAGGAAGCCGCATATTATACCATATTTTACTAAATAGATATCCGTGTTATGATCCAAGTAAGTCTTGAAAAAATATATATATAAGATTTGTCCTTGTTGTATCTAAAAAATCTTGTTTTTTTGAACATAAAGAGATAAAGAAGCCATTGCAATTGCCGGAAATACTAAGCCCACTAAAGGCACAAAAATGGAGGGGAGACTGTTGAGAGTTATCATAGAATGGGTACCTCGATTTAATATTTGTACCTGTTATTTATTGTTATATTTATTGTTTTATATTTGAACCTTATCCTTATATTGTTATAAAGATATCTTATAATTCATATATAATTGTTATATTATACTAAGTATACCTAAGTGAGTATATATATACTTAATAGGGATAGGGAGTCTATAAGTATATGTTTTAAGAAATATATATTAATTTAAGAAATATATATTAATTAATAAAATACAATAAATATATAAATAAATGGACCTATTCATCTTTCTACATGTTTCTAATTCATCTTTCTACATGTTTCTACATGAAATATATATATACGATAATCCACCCTTTTATTATTCGTATTAGTAGTTATTATCTTTTCTTGTCTTATAAATTTCATAATTTAATAAAATTTTAAAGTATTTCCTAAAAACTCCCAAAGAATTCGTTATAATACGATCCAACAAAAAGGATTCTTAGTGGGGGATTTTTTTCGGGAGATATAGAAAGATGCAAGACCTTGTTAACTAATTCCACGGAAGAAAGCGAAAGAATTCACTCTTTTATTTTGAAAGAATTCACTCTTTTGTTTAATAGAGATTTCCTAGTTAGTATTAGTAACCAGGAATATCGATAAAAAAACGATCCGGATGGTTCTTTCTACAATTCAATCTTATGTTACCAAAGTCAAAATCCATTCTTCGGATTTTGACTTTGATTCCTATAAATTAAATAACTACTTGATCACCACACATAAAAAAATTTATTAAGTT